CCACGATCGTTACATGGATGATACTCAGTATACTTGGAATAATCACATTCATAGTTGCATTGACAGTTATCTTCAGTCTCAAATATGTATTGATAGTTACATTGTAAGTGGTAGTGACAATTCCAGTAACAATTACATTTCTAGTTCCATTTGTGGTAAAAATAGAAATAGTAGTAAAAACGAGGATGCCAGAACGAGTGATCAAACTATACGAGAAAGTTCTACTGATCTGGATGTAAATCAAAAATACAGACATTTGTGGGTTCAATGCGAAAATTGTTATGGATTAAATTATAAGAAATTTTTTAAATCAAAAATGAATCTTTGTGAACAATGTGGATATCATTTGAAAATGAGTAGTTCAGATAGAATCGAACTTTCGATCGATCCGGGTACTTGGGAGCCTATGGATGAAGACATGGTCTCTCTGGATCCCATTGAATTTCATTCGGAGGAGGAACCTTATAAAAATCGTATCGATTCTTATCAAAGAAAAACAGGATTAACCGAGGCTGTTCAAACAGGCATAGGGCAACTAAACGGTATTAACGTAGCAATTGGGGTTATGGATTTTCAGTTTATGGGGGGTAGTATGGGATCCGTAGTCGGGGAGAAAATTACCCGTTTGATTGAATACGCTACTAAAGAATTTCTACCTCTTATTATAGTGTGTGCTTCCGGAGGGGCACGCATGCAAGAAGGAAGTTTGAGCTTGATGCAAATGGCTAAAATATCTTCTGCTTTATATGATTATCAATCAAATAAAAAGTTATTCTATGTACCAATTCTTACATCTCCTACTACCGGTGGGGTGACAGCCAGTTTTGGTATGTTGGGGGATATCATTATTGCTGAACCCAATGCCTACATTGCCTTTGCGGGTAAAAGAGTAATTGAACAAACATTGAATAAAACAGTACCCGACGGTTCACAAGCGGCTGAGTATTTATTCCAGAAGGGCTTATTCGATCTAATCGTACCACGTAATCCTTTAAAAAGCGTTCTGAGTGAGTTATTTCAACTCCACACTTTCTTTCCTTTGAATCAAAATTAGAACATTAAGTCCAATTATTTTGTTTTGAGCAAACAAGTAATTAGTTTATCAGAATCCAAGTCAAAATTAGACGAATGGGGTTTTCTTTGTTGACATAAGATCTAATTGTATAAAGAATCAAAAGTCACAGAAAATCAAAAATCTGCCCCCTTTTCTATATTCCTGATTATTGATCAAGAAGCCTCTATCAACAAGATAAAATTCTTATTTTCGTGAAATTAGGAAAATAAAAAAAAAAAAAAAAAAAAAATATCTTCTTCTCGTCATATAAAATCTAGAAAATATAGAATTTTTTATCTTTCTATATCTTACGATAATCCTATTTTGACTAAGAATCCCTGCTGGATGGGATTCTAACAAACCCTTCAATATAAATAGAATCTAATTCATTTTTAAGAAACTTTTTGCTTAGTAAAAGAAATTCGAAGACAAGAGCAAAAAATGAAGAAAATAATATCTAATCCATATCCTTTCAAATCTTTCATGTAGAAATATAAAAAACTACATTATATACTCACTTAGATAGATACTTATATCTATACTTAATAGCTATTAAGTAATAATAATTCCAATTTAGAATTATCAAATTATAATAAGATATCTTTATATATAATAAGAATATATACATAAATAATAAATATAAAAAATAACAGGTACAAATAGTAAATCGAGGTACCCATTCTATGACAACTCTTAACTTTCCCTCTGTTTTGGTCCCTTTAGTAGGCCTAGTATTTCCGGCAATCGCAATGGCTTCTTTATTTCTTCATGTTCAAAAAAACAAGATTGTTTAGAGCCGATGGCACAAAATCTCATCTATTTTTTTTTTTCAAAACTGACGTTTGTATCATAACACAGATATCCATTTAGCAAAATATGGTATAAGCGGCTTCCGCCGAAAAACTCTTATGTCTCCAGAAAATGCTATATTCTAGCTATTTTCAAATAGACTCGAATCGGCGGATGGCTGAACTGTAAAGTTGGTCTATCTATATGTATGTGGCTATCTTTAGTGAGATCATAGGAAGGGTATGTTATTAGTTTAGATCTAACCAATTTAATGAATTACTCCTAAAGGTTCACATCAAACTAGTGCTAGTTGATGCGAGTTACTTCGGAAACAAACGGACTAAAGTCAAATTCATTTGGGGTATTCTCTCAATTCCAAAAAAAGCAACGGGATCAAGTATGAGTTGTCGATCAGAACATATATGGATAGAACCTATAACGGGGGCTCGAAAAACAAGTAATTTCTGCTGGGCTATTATCCTTTTTTTAGGTTCATTAGGATTCTTGTTGGTTGGAACCTCGAGTTATCTTGGTAGAAATTTGATATCTTTATTTCCGTCTCAGCAAATAGTTTTTTTTCCACAAGGAATTGTGATGTCTTTCTATGGGATCGCGGGTCTTTTTATTAGCTCCTATTTGTGGTGCACAATTTCGTGG